ATCAATTCAACTCCCTCTTTTCTATGAAAGGTGTGGCAGAGTCGGATTTCATTCCTAAGGAGAATCTTTTTTTTCTTTCGCATTTCTCATCAAACATATAGATGAAAATTTTTATTACTTCAACTAGAACTCGTACCGATTGATGGGAGAAAGACATACATGGATTAGTACAATTATTGGTAGCATTATATTCAGTATTCCAAGAAATATTGGGTCTGCTTTTTCGATTGCTCCCGATCCAGGGAACAGAATATGGAATAGAATACCCTATATTTCATTTCCAGGGAGCACATACACAAAAGAAATTATTTTATTGTACAACCCAAAATGAATTTAATCGAAGCCTCCCCTTGGACTACTTTTCTTTTCTAGATTCAACTATCTTCTTTTCTAGTTCTGATTTTATGTAACCTCAATTACGAATTTTCATTTGAAAAAAAAAATTCATGAAAATTGCATACTGAGCTTTTAATATATCTGTCCCAGTACTAATCATCTAAGGAAGGAAGATAAAAGAAAGCTAAAGATCAACCAAGGACCCCATCCCTCTTAGTGACGAAATGCAGAATTTTTTCCTTCTAATTTCCCATTTCTTTTTGGGTTTCGATGGAAACCCAAAAAGAAATGGGAAATTAGACCCTTTCTACCGAGATTCATCTTTATCACACTTCTTTGTATTCCAAAGAAAATTAAATCATTAAAAATGTAGTTTCGAACTTAACTTCTTTTTTTCCCTTTCACTCACTCCTATTCTTTATTATATTACTATATACACTAATTTAGTATTATTTTATTTAAATTCAAATAAAAAAAATAGTAAAGGAGCAATGAGCCGTGGATGGAATCAAATATGCTTTATTTACAAACAAAAGTATTTGCTTATTCGATTGAGAAAAATCAATATACTTTTAATAGTGAATCAGAATTAACTACGACAGATATAATAGAAAAAATCATATATCACCTAATATATTCCTTTTTTCTTTTCTATTTATAGTAATGTTTTATTCGATTTCGAATAATAGTTTACTGCGATTTTAACATATCTATTGTTTTTATTTTATTTGTTTTCGACTTCTTTTTATAACTTTTTATAAAGAGAAGTAAAGAAACAAAATCAATAGTAAAGAATGATTCCTTTTGAATAATAGATTCATTATTTGGGTTTGTGACTAATGGAAGTCGAACGGTGGTGAGATGATACTTCATCTGATGATGATACAAGGAAGGCGTAGGGTAGGTTATAGAAAAGAAAGAATGGAACCGAATAATAAATAAAAGAATTCTTGATTGGATCAGGAATCCTATTTTGGATTCGATATGGATAAAAGACCTTCCTATGGTATATACTATTCAATTCTCGATGATGAATTGATTTGATAGGTCTGATATTGTTATTCATCTCATGATATTGATCCGATTTAATATCATCGAGAGGGATAATTCATCCATGGAATTTACAGACGAAAGATTTATCATCTCCATGGGATTAAATCCCGAGTTATTTTGAAGTAAAAAACACTGAGATTATGGAAGTAAATATTCTTGCATTTATTGCTACTGCACTGTTCATTCTAATTCCGACTGCTTTTCTACTTATCATTTACGTAAAAACAGTCAGTCAAAATGATTAAAAATTCATATTCATTAAATAAATTTGAATGAAACGCGACTTCTGAGTTCTCATCAATGATTGAAGAAAGAAAATGAAAAGAATTTCAATTTCACGTAATGAGCAGACTCGAATCGGCAGTATTCAATGGGATCTGATAGTATGGTAGAAAGAAATATATGAATCGTTCTTTTTTTCTACCATACTACTATTAAATAGAAATGTATACTCAATAATAAAAACTTAATATCGATCACTCTCCAATATTATCTCCCTATATAATATGTATAATATGTATAATATATAGAATAATAATAATATCAATTTCATATATGGAATGTACATAGGACCCAATTCGATTTCTTTTCTACATCTATTTGTTACGATCAATCTGAAATAATCGGAAGAGAGCTCTTACTCTTATGTTTCCAATTCTTCGATTTCTTATTATTTCCAAGATGAATCTCCGTATCTATTGAAATAATCAATCAAGGAAAGTTTCTTAATAAAATAATAAGAAAGTGGTTTTTTCATTTAGCATTTCGAAGAAGTAATTGATTTAGCCATTGACAGGACTTCTATGAGAGCTTCTTCGAATAATTTTGAAAAAGAATAGTAAAGGTTATCCATTTTTAACAGAGTTTTAATGCTTGAACCATGAAGTGAAATGAGTCGACATAAATCCAATTTATAAAATAATAAAACAAGCGGTAAATGCACAATATGCGACTCTCACAACGCAAGATCTTATTATACTATCCCGTTAAACAATCAATATTTCTATATTCTTTCTCATAGAAAGTGTGTATACACTTAACAGAACGACTTCTTTTTTGAACAGTAAGGAGGGAAAGAAATCAAAGGGGGTCCGATCTTCCTCATTGTCCATCTATACTTCTGGTAAGAGCCCATTCATTAAAATCGAAAATTTAGGAAGAATTCGGTTGGAATAAATTTCCTATCATCTGTATTCCCTTTCAAAATACAAAGAAAGGGAATCATTGAAATATCTGTTTGATTGAAAAAGTATTATTCATATAATACATTAATTCGGCTAGAATCCAATGAAATTTCAAAAATGATGCTATTTTGATTTTTAATCGTTAAAAATGCTTTGCAGAACGATCTAGAAAACAATTGATACAGTTTTCGTGATCAACTCAATTAAATTAGTAATACCTCTAGAGTCCACTTCTTCCCCATACTACGAGTGAAAGAGAAAATGTAAAGACTACCATTAAAGCAGCCCAAGCGAGACTTACTATATCCATGTGAATTATGTCCCCTATTTCGATGAATATTAAGGAATTTTTACATTATTCCTCACTAATAATAGTCGAATCAATTGGTCAGAGTCAAAAAGGTATTCTGACCCAACACTCTTGATGAACCAATCCAATAAACAAACCCATTTATAAAAAATTCCTATATGATTTCGAATCGGGAAAGATTAAACACAACAATCAAAATAGAGAGTCATATCTCAAAGGAATGTTTCTAATCGAAGATATAGGAATAGATTTATTTATTCCTATTCTTTTTTTTGTCGATCATTATAAGATAAGTAAAAAGCATAAAAAGATAGATCACTATCTAGTCCATACCTCTATTTCCCATTTAATCGAATTCGTAATGTCTTCCAATTGTCTATGTGAAAGAGTTGGGTGGAAGTTGATTATGTTCTTTTCTTGACTGAGGGTTTGCCGAAAAGAATTTCTTTTTGTACTTTTAAAAAACCAATTATCCATCCAATCTAATATTGATTCAATGCCTAAGCATTCAGAGACTCTCGTGAGGCCGTGTATAAATTGCGCCCCTTCTATCCCTAGAATCTTTTTTTGCGTCTAGAATTCCTGGATTTACAATCCTTTCAAAAACCACCAAACCTTATGCTTAGAATCAAACAAATAGTAAGAGTCGTTTTTCTCTGCTTCTGCTTGCTGGGGAATAATTGGACTAGTTATATCAGCAGAACAGAATAGGAGATTTCTAATCTTTTGTTGATTAGGCGACACCCAGATTTGAACTGGGGAAAAAAGATTTGCAGTCCCCCGCCTTACCGCTCGGCCATGTCGCCAAAAGGATACAAAATAGATGAAACTTTTCCCCCTTTGGGTTGGATTAGTGAACTTATTTTTTTATTGGACTTGCATTTTGCATCTAGCTCAAAACACACGATGCTTAAAAACTTCTCCTCCCTTTTCTATTGAAAAAAAAAAAAATATGGATTTTCCGTGACAAAAACCTAAACTTATAACAAATTTGAACCATTAACTATTGACTGCTGACTGTTAATTCATCAGCAATTCTTGAATTTGAATCTCTATTTTTCTTTTCCTACTGAGATAAGAAAATACAAATTGATATAGAACTCATCAATATGGATTCTTTTCAATAAAAAACCCTTCTTAATTCTACTAAATTAAAATTCTAACAACAATTATGAGTATATGTAAACCCGAAAATCGAAATCGTTACACAGATATCTAACGGGGTATTTTATTTCTATATGTTGTCTATAGAGAATTCTCCGTCAATTATCGTTCTTCGATTTTTCATTAAATAAAATACATTGGAATAAAATGGAAATTTTTGGATAGAGCACGACCGACGCTGCCCTGAATAGAACGACAATAAGGAGGAAGAAGGATCTATATACTATATCTGCACATGTATTAATAAATACAATACAACCCCTCTTTCTACACCTCAAAATCAAATTCGACTAAAAAATAGATAAAAATACCTCTCTTCTCAGCGAATCATTTTTTGAAGAATAGAATCCATGATAAGGGGTTAGTGCAAAAAATCGACTCTATATTTTTTCTTATTTTTATGGTTTTATATCAGTGAAAAGAGCAAATACTGAATCCGTTTTTTTCTAGTAGTCAAGCAGATTCGAATATGGAATAATATTAATATAGAATGTAAAAATAAAAAGAATTCTCTTCAATTCAATCAAAAACATAAAAAGCTCTTAATTCTATTAGGGGTGAATAAAAATTCGATTGAATAAAATGGAGAAACCGCTTTTGTGCTTAAGTACCAAGGCGGCAAAAGTGTGTCTTTTTTCCTGCTCGCTCTCAGAGAGTTCGCGATGTTCTCTTTCTTAGTTTTTTTTATCGAAATTGTTTATAAACGATCCCGTTTTACCATTTAAGGGGACTCTTTGCAGTTGGTAATTTCCTTAATTTTTTAGTCCTGTGTCAACATTAAAATAATGACATAATCATCCGGTTAAGATTGATCTAAACCATCGTATTATGTTCAAAATGGAGAACCAAAAAAATAATGATAAAACCAGAAATAATAGGTTATTCTGTGCTCGGTATTTGTATCGTAGGATTGTCTCCGAGAATATATACTTCCCTTATTAGAGCAAATATAT